GCTAGCGTAGCTTAATATAAAGCATGGCACTGAAGATGCCAAGCTGGGTCTTAAAAAGCCCCGCATGCACAAAGGCATGGTCCCGACCTTTTAATCAGCTTCCACCCGACTTACACATGCAAGTCTCCGCAGCCCTGTGAGCATGCCCTTAATCCCCTTGCCTGGGGACGAGGAGCGGGTATCAGGCACAAAAGTTAGCCCAAGACACCTAGCCCAGCCACGCCCCCAAGGGGATCCAGCAGTGATAAACATTGAGCAATGAGCGTTAAGCTTGACTCAGTCAAGGTTACATAAGGGCCGGTAAAACTCGTGCCAGCAACCGCGGTTAGACGAGAGGCCCCAGTTGATTAACCCACGGCGTAAAGGGTGGCTATGGAGGTTACAGAATAAAGCCAAATGGCCCCTTGGCCGTTATACGCTCCTGGGAGCCCGAAGCCCAAGCACGAAAGTAGCTTTAAAGACTACCTGAACCCACGAAAGCTAAGGAACAAACTGGGATTAGATACCCCATTATGCTTAGCCGTAAACTAAGACACATTATTACAACGATGTCCGCCTGGACACTACGAGCACTAGCTTAAAACCCAAAGGACCTGACGGTGTCTTAGACCCCCCTAGAGGAGCCTGTTCTAGAACCGATTACCCCCGTTAAACCTCACCACTTCTAGTTTTACCAGCCTATATACCGCCGTCGCCAGCTTACCCTGTGAAGGAAGAGAAGTAAGCGAGATGGACAAAACCCAGAACGTCAGGTCGAGGTGTAGCATATGGAGTGGGAAGAAATGGGCTACATTTTCTGTAACAGAATATTACGAATACGCAACATGAAACATGTGCCAGAAGGAGGATTTAGCAGTAAAAAGTGAAGTAGAGTGTCCTTTTGAATTCGGCTCTAAGACGCGTACACACCGCCCGTCACTCCCCCCGGTCTAAATGCAAAGAAAATATCTAATAATATAGCACTGACGAGGGGGGAAAAGTCGTAACAAGGTAAGTGTACCGGAAGGTGCACTTGGATCAAACCCAGAACGTGGCTGAATTAGTTAAGCATCTCACTTACACCGAGAAGAAATCCTTGCGAACAGGGTCGTTCTGAGCCCAACAGCTAGCCTCACCACCAAAGTAAGCCAGCAATATAAATAAGTAGACACAACCTAACACAACAAACCAAACCATTTTCCTTTATCTTAGTATGTGTGACAGAAGAGATTCCAGAAGAGCAATAGAGAAAGTACCGCAAGGGAAAGGTGAAAGAGCAGTGAAACAACCCATCTAAGCACAAAGAAACAGGGACAAAATCCCGTACCTTTTGCATCATGGTTTAGCCAGCACTAATTAAGCAAAGGGATCTGCAGTTTAATCCCCCGAAACCAGGTGAGCTACCCCGAGGCAGCCTATGCATTTAGGGCCAACCCATCTCTGTGGCAAAAGAGTGGGAGGAACTCCGGGTAGAGGTGACAGACCTATCGAACCTGGTCATAGCTGGTTGCCTGGGAAATGGATAGGAGTTCAGCCTAGTTAGCCCCAAATTTAATAAATCTTAAAAATTAAGGGAAATGTACTAGAGTTAGTCAAGGGGGGAACAGCCCCTTTGACAAAGGACACAACCTTGACAGGAGAATAAAGATCATAGTTTTCAAAACAAGTTGTTTTGGTGGGCCTAAAAGCAGCCACCCAAAAGAAAGCGTTAAAGCTCAGACAAGAGGAAGTTAGTTATACCGATAAAAAAATCTTAATTCCCTAAAGATACCAGGCCGCCCCATGCCCATCATGGGAGAGACAATGCTAAAATGAGTAAAAAGAAGATTAGAACTTCTCCTAGCACAAGTGTAAGTCGGACCGGACCACCCACCGACAATTAACGGACCCAACAAGAGAGGGAATTGTGACTTGCAAGAAGATCAAGAAAGCCCCACAATACCCACCGTTACCCCTACACTGGAGTGCACCTTAGGAAAGACTAGAAGGAGAGGAAGGAACTCGGCAAGCACAAGCCTCGCCTGTTTACCAAAAACATCGCCTCCTGCAATAAGACAGTATAGGAGGTCCAGCCTGCCCAGTGACTATTAGTTAAACGGCCGCGGTATTCTGACCGTGCAAAGGTAGCGTAATCACTCGTCCTTTAAATGGGGTCAAGTATGAAAGGCTAAACGAGGGCTTAACTGTCTCCCCCTCCCGGTCAGTGAAATTGATCTGTCCGTGCAGAGGCGGACATAAAGATACAAGACGAGAAGACCCTTTGGAACTTTAGGTACAGGACTTAACCATGTTGAGCAAGTCAATAAGAACACTATCCCCGATGGTATTAAGACTCTACCTTCGGTTGGGGCGACCATGGAGTAAAAAGCAACCTCCAAGTGGAGTAAGGAAACCCTTAGAACTAAGAGAGCCATCTCTAAGTCACAGAAATTCTGACCAAAAATGATCCGGTCATTTGACCGATAAACGAACCAAGCTACCCTAGGGATAACAGCGCAATCCCCTCCCAGAGCCCATATCGACGAGGGGGTTTACGACCTCGATGTTGGATCAGGACATCCTAATGGTGCAGCCGCTATTAAGGGTTCGTTTGTTCAACGATAAAAGTCCTACGTGATCTGAGTTCAGACCGGAGTAATCCAGGTCAGTTTCTATCTGTAAAGCTATCTCCTCCCAGTACGAAAGGACAGGAAAAGAGGGGCCCACGCCCAAGGCATGCCCCACCCCAAATTAATGAACAAAAATTAATCAAAGAAAGGAAGGCTAGAATTTAGACCTACTCTAGATAAGAGTTACTGGGATGGCAGAGCCCGGTAATTGCGAGGGGCCTAAGCCCTCTCACCCAGAGGTTCAAATCCTCTTCCCAGTTTAATGATTAATGCCCTAATAAACTACTTAGTCAACCCCTTAATTTACATTGCACCAGTACTACTGGCCGTCGCCTTCTTGACTCTAATTGAGCGGAAAGTATTAGGCTATATACAACTACGGAAGGGGCCAAATGTAGTGGGACCCTATGGGCTACTTCAACCCATCGCCGACGGCATCAAGCTTTTTATTAAAGAGCCAATCCGCCCATCTTCATCATCCCCTCTACTATTTATGGGCGCCCCCATACTAGCGCTCGCCCTAGCAATAATTTTATGAACCCCAATACCCATACCCAACCCTATAACAAGCCTAAACCTTGGGATCCTGTTTGTTATAGCACTCTCAAGCCTAATAGTTTACTCAATTCTTGGCTCAGGGTGGGCATCCAACTCGAAATACGCGCTGATCGGAGCCTTACGAGCCGTAGCTCAGACAATCTCCTATGAAGTCAGCCTGGGTCTAATTCTCCTCTCAACCGTTATCCTATCCGGCAACTACACCCTCCAAACATTTAATACCACCCAAGAATCCGTTTGGCTCCTTATACCAGCTTGACCGCTTGCTACAATGTGGTTCATCTCAACACTAGCAGAAACAAACCGGGCACCGTTTGACCTAACAGAAGGGGAATCCGAGCTAGTCTCAGGATTTAATGTAGAATATGCAGGAGGACCCTTCGCCTTATTCTTCCTGGCTGAGTACGCTAACATCTTACTGATAAACACCCTATCAGCTATCCTATTCTTAGGAGCTTCCCACATCCCCGCCATGCCAGAACTCGCGACCTTAAGTATTATGACTAAAGCAGCGCTATTATCAATGATTTTTTTATGGGTTCGAGCCTCGTACCCCCGATTCCGATACGATCAACTAATGCATTTAATCTGAAAAAGCTTCCTGCCCCTCACACTAGCACTAGTACTGTGGCACACTGCCCTCCCTATTACCCTGGCGGGACTTCCACCACAACTATAAAGGAACTGTGCCCGAATGCCCAGGGACCACTTTGATGGAGTGGAATATAGGGGTTAAAGCCCCCTTAGTTCTTAGAAAGAAGGGAGTTGAACCCATACTGAAGAGATCAAAACTCTTAGTGCTTCCTCTACACCACTTTCTAGTGTTTGAGTCAGCTAAACAAGCTCTCGGGCCCATACCCCGAACATGACGGTTAAAGTCCCTCCTCAATCAATGAGTCCTTACGTAATAACCATCCTACTATCCAGCCTAGGGTTGGGAACTGTCATTACCTTTGCCAGTTCTCACTGACTTTTGGCCTGAATGGGCTTGGAGATTAACACTTTAGCGATTATTCCTTTAATGGGACAGCACCACCACCCGCGAGCCGTGGAAGCCGCAACAAAATACTTCCTTGTTCAAGCCACGGCGGCAGCTATAATCCTCTTTGCCAGCACTATAAATGCTTGAGCCACAGGAGAATGGGACATTAATAACCTCCCAGACCCTTTCGCCAGCCTAACCCTCACCATTGCCCTGGCGCTTAAAATTGGAATAGCACCCATACACCTCTGAATGCCAGAAGTCTTACAAGGACTAGACCTCCTCACAGGACTAGTAATATCCACCTGACAGAAACTTGCCCCCTTCGCACTAATCATTCAGGCCACCCAAGCCACTAACCCAACCCTACTTACATCACTTGGCCTCCTCTCATCTCTAATTGGGGGGTGAAGTGGGCTTAATCAGACCCAGCTGCGAAAGGTTCTAGCCTATTCCTCAGTCGCCCACATGGGGTGGATAATCATCGTGCTGCAATACTCCCCTCAACTTACCATAATTGCACTAGGTATGTATATCTTAATAACCTCTGCAGCCTTTTTAACACTGAAAGCGTTAACAAGCACAAAAATTAACGCCCTGGCCACGGCCTGATCTAAGGACCCGGCTCTAACATCCGTCTCACTTCTAACCCTCCTATCATTAGGGGGCCTCCCTCCTCTCACAGGGTTTATATCCAAATGATTGATTTTGCAAGAACTAGCTAAGCAGAGCCTACCAATCACGGCCACTATTATGGCCCTCACTGCCCTGCTTAGCTTGTTCTTCTACTTACGGCTATGCCATGCCATAACCCTAACTATTTTCCCGAACACAAACAACTTTATTCCTCAATGGCGGACCCTAGCTGGCCACGCTTCCCTGCCCACAACCCTAGCGATTATAATTGCTATTGGGCTCCTACCCTTAACCCCGGCTATCCTAATAATGCCCACCTAGGAACTTAGGATAATCAAGACCGAGAGCCTTCAAAGCTCTAAGCAGGGGTGAAAAGCCCCTAGTCCCTGATAGGATTTGCGGGTATTACCCCACGTTTTCTGATTGCAAGTCAAATGTTTTAATTAAACTAAAACCCTTCTAGATGGGAAGGCCTCGATCCCACAAACTCTTAGTTAACAGCTAAGCGCCCAAACCAGCGAGCATCCATCTACTTTTCCCGCCGTTTGGCGTGGAAAGGCGGGAAAAGCCCGGGCAAACTGTGAGTTTGCGTCTTTAGGTTTGCAACCTAATGTGTCTCACCACAGGGCTGGTACAGAGAGGACTTAAACCTCTGTTCACGGAGCTACAATCCGCCGCCTAGACACTCGGCCACCTTACCTGTGGCAATCACACGTTGATTCTTCTCCACCAACCACAAAGACATTGGCACCCTCTATCTCGTATTTGGTGCTTGAGCTGGAATAGTAGGAACCGCCCTTAGCCTTCTTATTCGAGCCGAGCTAAGCCAGCCCGGATCACTCTTGGGCGACGACCAAATCTATAACGTTATTGTTACTGCCCACGCTTTTGTAATAATTTTCTTTATAGTGATGCCAATCCTAATCGGGGGGTTTGGAAACTGACTGGTGCCACTAATAATTGGGGCCCCAGACATAGCATTCCCCCGAATAAATAACATGAGCTTCTGGCTCCTACCCCCATCATTCCTCCTTCTACTGGCCTCCTCTGGCGTAGAAGCCGGTGCCGGGACAGGGTGAACTGTTTACCCCCCACTAGCAGGAAATCTGGCCCACGCTGGGGCATCAGTAGATCTAACAATCTTCTCTCTTCACTTGGCAGGGGTATCATCCATCTTAGGGGCAATTAACTTTATTACTACAACCATTAATATGAAGCCCCCAGCTATCTCCCAATATCAAACACCCCTGTTCGTCTGAGCCGTCTTGGTAACGGCCGTACTTCTCCTCCTATCCCTACCTGTTCTAGCTGCCGGGATTACAATACTTCTCACAGACCGAAACCTCAATACTTCATTCTTTGATCCTGCAGGGGGAGGAGACCCTATCCTCTATCAGCACCTATTTTGATTTTTTGGCCACCCAGAGGTCTATATTCTTATTCTTCCAGGATTCGGACTTATCTCTCACATCGTAGCTTACTATGCAGGTAAGAAAGAACCGTTCGGTTACATGGGCATAGTCTGAGCCATGATAGCCATCGGCCTATTAGGGTTCATTGTATGAGCCCACCACATGTTTACTGTAGGAATGGATGTTGATACTCGCGCATACTTCACATCCGCAACCATGATTATTGCCATCCCAACAGGTGTAAAAGTGTTCAGCTGGCTCGCCACACTTCACGGAGGGTCCATTAAATGGGAAACCCCTATGCTCTGGGCACTAGGATTTATTTTCCTATTCACAGTTGGGGGACTAACGGGAATCGTACTAGCCAACTCGTCACTTGACATTGTCCTCCACGACACCTACTACGTAGTTGCCCACTTCCACTATGTTTTATCAATAGGGGCCGTGTTTGCTATTATAGCTGCCTTTGTCCATTGATTCCCACTGTTCACAGGGTATACGCTAAATAGCACCTGAACAAAAATCCACTTCGGAGTAATGTTCATCGGTGTTAACCTTACATTCTTCCCACAGCACTTCTTAGGCCTAGCAGGAATGCCACGACGGTACTCTGACTACCCAGACGCCTACACCCTGTGAAACACAGTATCATCAGTTGGGTCACTAGTCTCTCTAGTAGCAGTGGTCATGTTCTTGTTCATCCTCTGAGAAGCTTTTTCATCTAAACGAGAAGTAGCCCTAGTAGAACTCACAACTACAAATGTAGAATGACTCCATGGCTGCCCTCCCCCCTATCACACATTTGAGGAACCAGCCTTTGTACAAGTACAGGTAGGCTAACGAGAAAGGAGGGAATTGAACCCCCATATACTGGTTTCAAGCCAGTCACATAGCCACTCTGTCACTTTCTTATGAAGACATTAGTAAAGCACATTACACCACCTTGTCAAGGTGGAATCGTAGGTTAGACTCCTGCATATCTTGAGCTCAATAGCTTAATGGCATATCCCACACAGTTAGGGTTCCAAGACGCGGCATCACCTGTAATAGAAGAACTTCTCTGTTTTCACGACCATGCCCTGATAATTGTGTTTCTAATTAGTACCCTAGTACTTTACATTATTATAGCAATGGTTTCAACCAAACTTACTAATAAATTTATCCTAGACTCTCAAGAAATCGAGATTGTATGAACGATTCTGCCGGCTATTATCTTAATTTTAATTGCCCTTCCCTCCCTTCGGATTCTCTACCTAATAGATGAAATCAACGACCCCCATGTAACAATTAAAGCCATAGGACACCAGTGGTACTGAAGCTACGAGTATACGGACTACGAAAACCTTGAGTTCGACTCTTATATAGTACCTACACAAGACCTCACCCCTGGGGGGTTTCGGCTCTTAGAAGCGGACCACCGAATGGTAATCCCGAAGGAATCCCCAATCCGGATTCTGGTATCTGCAGAAGACGTATTACACTCCTGAGCTGTCCCCTCCCTAGGTGTAAAAATAGATGCAGTGCCAGGACGACTAAATCAAACCACCTTCATTACTACACGCCCAGGTGTCTTCTATGGACAATGCTCCGAAATTTGCGGGGCCAACCACAGCTTTATACCCATCGTAGTTGAAGCAGTCCCACTAGAATCTTTCGAAAACTGATCTTCACTAGTGTTAGAAAACGCCTCACTAAGAAGCTAATAATTGGAATAAGCGTCGGCCTTTTAAGCCGAAGTTTGGTGCCTACCGACCACCCTTAGTGGCATGCCACAACTCAACCCAGACCCGTGATTTTTCACCCTCGTCCTCTCATGAGTGGTTTTTCTAACCATTATTCCAACCAAAGTCCTAGCTTATATTCAACCTAACGAGCCCGCACTAATGGATGCTGATAGCCACAAATTTGGCTCATGAAACTGACCATGATAACTAGCCTGTTTGATCAATTTGCAAGCCCAACCATACTAGGAATCCCCTTAATCGTCATTGCAGTCATACTCCCATGAACCATATTTCCAAGCCCCACGCCCCAGTGAGTAACGAACCGGGTCATTACGATCCAAATATGGTTGGCCAACCGGTTCACGAACCAGCTTATAACCCCCCTGAGTCTAGGGGGCCATAAATGAGCGCTCCTGTTGACCTCCTTGATACTATACCTCATTACCATTAATATATTGGGGCTCCTTCCATACACCTTTACCCCTACAACACAACTATCTATAAATATAGGATTCGCCTTCCCACTCTGACTCGCAACACTTATTATTGGCATACGGGACCAACCAACAATGTCATTAGGACACCTTCTTCCAGAAGGAACCCCCGTTCCTCTGATTCCGGCACTCATTGTCATCGAAACCATCAGCCTATTTATTCGACCCCTTGCCCTAGGGGTCCGACTTACAGCCAACTTGACCGCAGGACACCTACTTATCCAACTCCTTGCCACAGCCGTTTATGTTCTTCTACCCCTCATACCAACAGTGGCACTACTAACCGCAGCTGTATTCTTCTTACTGACACTTCTAGAAATCGCAGTGGCATTAATCCAGGCTTACGTGTTTGTCCTTCTCCTGAGCCTTTATCTGCAAGAAAACATTTAATGACTCACCAAGCACACGCATTCCACATAGTCGACCCAAGCCCGTGGCCACTAACAGGGGCCGTAGGAGCCCTATTAATAACATCAGGCCTAGCCATGTGATTTCACTTTCACTCAGTTATACTAATAATTTTAGGAACAATCCTACTTCTCCTCACCATAATTCAGTGATGACGTGATATTATCCGAGAAGGGACCTTCCAAGGCCACCATACGCCCCCCGTCCAAAAGGGACTACGCTATGGGATGATTCTCTTCATTACCTCCGAAGTTTTTTTCTTCTTAGGGTTCTTCTGAGCCTTCTACCACTCCAGCCTGGCACCAACGCCCGAGCTAGGAGGATGCTGGCCCCCCACTGGAATTATAGCCCTAGACCCGTTTGAGGTCCCACTCCTCAACACAGCAGTTCTCCTAGCATCAGGGGTAACAGTTACATGAGCTCACCACAGCATCATAGAAGGAAAACGGAAGCAGGCAATCCAGTCCCTGACTCTCACAATTATTTTAGGGGTTTATTTTACCGCCCTTCAAGCCATAGAGTACTATGAGGCCCCATTTACAATTGCTGATGGTGTCTACGGCTCCACATTCTTCGTAGCCACAGGCTTCCACGGACTTCATGTAATCATCGGATCAACATTTTTAGCTATTTGCCTCTTACGCCAAGTCCTCCACCACTTTACCTCTGAACACCACTTCGGATTCGAGGCCGCTGCCTGATACTGACACTTCGTTGACGTAGTCTGATTATTCCTCTATGTATCAATCTACTGATGAGGCTCATAATCTCCCTAGTATCAAATTAGTACGAGTGACTTCCAATCACCTAGTCTTGGTTAAACTCCAAGGAGAGATAATGAATTTAATTACAGCTATAATTATTATTGCAATAGCCCTATCTGTTATCCTTGCAACAGTAGCCTTTTGGCTTCCCCAAATAACACCTGACACAGAGAAGCTCTCGCCCTATGAATGCGGATTTGACCCCCTGGGATCTGCTCGACTGCCCTTCTCCCTTCGGTTCTTTCTAGTAGCTATCCTCTTCCTTCTATTTGACCTAGAAATTGCCCTCCTCCTCCCACTACCATGGGGGGACCAGCTTCACAACCCAACCGGAACACTATTCTGAGCCACCACTGTTCTGATCTTACTTACCCTAGGCTTAATTTATGAGTGAACCCAGGGAGGCTTAGAGTGAGCAGAGTAAGAGGGTTAGTCCAAAGCAAGACCTCTGATTTCGGCTCAGAAAATCGTGGTTAAACCCCACGACCCTCTTGTGACCCCCATACATTTTAGCTTCAGCTCAGCCTTTCTATTAGGACTAATAGGGCTAACATTTCACCGAGCCCACCTGCTCTCCGCACTTCTATGCTTGGAAGGGATAATATTATCCTTGTTCATCGCCGTAGCTTTATGGGCCCTGCAACTAGAATCAACAGGCTTCTCTTCAACCCCAATGCTCTTATTAGCTTTCTCTGCTTGTGAGGCAAGTACTGGCCTAGCACTCCTAGTAGCCACAGCCCGAACCCACGGTTCAGACAACCTGAAGAACCTAAATTTACTTCAATGCTAAAAGTGCTGGCCCCCACTATCATATTGTTCCCAACCATTTGACTAACTTCCCCTAAGTGGCTGTGAGCCACCACCACCGCACAAAGCCTACTTATTGCTATGGTTAGCTTATCCTGACTAAACTGAACCCTGGACACCGGATGGACTACCTCCAACACCTACTTAGCCACGGATCCCCTATCAACGCCCCTTTTAGTATTAACCTGCTGGCTCTTACCCCTCATAATCTTGGCCAGTCAAAATCATATTAACCCCGAACCAGTTAATCGCCAACGCCTATACATCACCTTACTAACGTCCCTCCAAGCCTTCCTAATCATAGCATTTGGGGCCACAGAGATTATTATGTTCTACATCATATTTGAAGCCACACTTATCCCTACGCTCATCATCATCACTCGATGAGGAAACCAAAACGAGCGCCTAAACGCAGGAACCTACTTCTTATTCTACACCCTGGCTGGCTCCCTGCCTCTTTTAGTGGCTCTCCTCCTCCTTCAACAATCTGCCGGCACTCTCTCCATGATAATACTCCCAAATGCAGAAATAATACTAACGAACTCTTGAGGTCACAAAATCTGGTGGGCCGGATGCCTAATCGCCTTCCTAGTAAAGATACCACTATACGGTGTCCATCTTTGGCTCCCTAAAGCACACGTTGAAGCCCCCGTAGCAGGATCCATAGTCCTAGCGGCGGTATTACTGAAACTAGGGGGGTACGGAATAATGCGAATTATAGTAACCCTTAATCCGCTCTCACAACAACTAATCTACCCATTCATGGTTTTAGCCCTGTGGGGTATCATCATAACGGGCCTTATATGCTTACGACAAACGGACCTAAAATCCCTAATCGCCTACTCCTCAGTTGGCCACATGGGCTTAGTTGCAGGGGGGATTCTGATTCAAACCCCCTGAGGGTTCTCGGGAGCAATTATCCTAATGATCGCCCACGGACTGGCATCCTCAGCACTATTCTGCCTGGCCAACACATCCTACGAACGGACCCACAGCCGAACCATAGTTCTAGCTCGAGGAATACAGATAATTTTCCCCCTGACGGCAGCTTGATGATTCGCAGCCAACCTGGCTAACCTAGCCATACCCCCCCTCCCCAACCTAATGGGAGAACTCATAATTATTACAGCGCTATTCAACTGATCCCCTTGAACTATTCTATTAACCGGAATAGGAACCCTGATTACGGCCGGCTATTCCCTCTACATATTCCTAACATCGCAACGGGGCCAAATCCCCAACCATGCCATCAACCTCTCACCCTCTCACACCCGAGAGCACCTGCTAATCACCCTTCATCTGATTCCAATGCTACTCCTCATTGCAAAGCCAGAACTTATATGAGGGTGATGCTACTAGTAAGTTTAGTTTAATCTAGAATATTAGATCGTGACTCTAAAGACAGGGGTTAAAACCCCCTAACTCACCAAGGAGGAGCAAGAGAACAGCAGGCACTGCTAATGCTTGTTACCAGGGTTAAACTCCCTGGCTTCCTAGTGCTTCTGAAGGATAACAGCTCATCCGTTGGTCTTAGGAACCAAAAACCCTTGGTGCAAATCCAAGTAGAAGCTGATGACAATCACAACTCCCATTATCCTAGTCTTTATTGCCCTAACGTACCCCCTACTTCTAACCCTTAACCCCGGGTCACGACAACCAAACTGATCATACCATACTTTAACCGCTGTTCAAACCTCCTTCTTTATTAGCCTGATTCCCCTTATAATTTTTCTCCACAAGGAGCTAGACCCGGTAATCACGACCTGGGAATGAATCAACACACAGTCCTTCACCGCAAACATCAGCTTAAAGGCAGACCACTACTCCCTAATGTTTACCCCAGTAGCCCTCTTAGTTACTTGATCGATTCTAGAATTTGCACTATGATACATATCCCACGACCCCCACAAAGATAAATTCTTTAAATACCTACTCCTCTTTCTGATTTTTATAATTATCCTGGTCACAGCCAACAACCTCATTCAGCTATTTATTGGGTGGGAGGGAGTTGGTATTATATCATTCCTCCTCATCGGTTGATGGTACGGGCGAGCAGATGCAAACACAGCATCCCTCCAAGCCATTATTTATAACCGGACAGGAGACATTGGTTTTATCTTAACCATATGCTGATTCGCAATAAACCTAAATACCTGGGATATTTCACAGATCTTCGCCCTTTCCAAAGGAATAGATACCACCCTCCCCCTCATGGGACTTATCCTTGCCGCCACAGGAAAGTCAGCCCAATTTACCCTTCACCCATGACTCCCTGCAGCCATAGAAGGCCCAACCCCTGTATCTGCCTTACTCCACTCAAGCACTATAGTTGTTGCCGGTATCTTTTTACTCATCCGATTTCACCCAATCATGGAACATAACCAATTAGCACTCACGTGCTGCCTATGCCTAGGGGCCCTAACTACCCTCTTTGCAGCCACCTGCGCCCTCACCCAGAATGACATCAAGAAAATTGTAGCCTTTTCAACATCGAGTCAGCTAGGCCTGATAATAGTCACATTAGGCCTGGGGCAGCCCCAGCTAACGTTCCTACACATTTGCACGCACGCCTTCTTCAAGGCCATGCTATTCCTGTGCTCCGGAGCAATTATCCACAGCCTCCAAGATGAGCAGGACATCCGAAAAATGGGCGGACTCCTTTATACCCTTCCAGGCGTTACAGCCTGCTTTACCGTTGGCAACCTGGCCCTAGTAGGGACCCCCTTCCTGGCTGGATTCTTCTCGAAGGACATTATCATCGAAACCCTTAACACCTCCCACCTTAATGCAGGGGCCCTCTTAATGACGCTCCTGGCCACGTCTTTTACTGCAGTTTATAGCTTCCGCATGCTGTACCTAGTAGCCCTGGGCTTTCCACGATCACAAGCCTACGCCCCAACCCACGAAGGCTCTATCCCAATAAATGCTATTTACCGGCTCGCCTGAGGCAGCATCTTTGCAGGTCTTATTATCTCCTGTAACATAATTCCCTACGAAACACCCACCATAACAATACCACCACACCTCAAACTGGCAGCCATCGTAGTAACAGTCATCGGGTTTGTTTTGGCAAAAGAGATCATCTCTTACAACCAAGGGCTTGTCAAAATCAACCCTAAAACACTTCTACACCACCTCTCTGCCGCGCTTTGACACTACTCAACTATTGTGCACCGGATTACCCCACAACTTAACCTGCGTCTTGGACAACAGATTACCAAGCTTGAAAAGACATGATCAGAGATTATCGGCCCATACGGCCTTGCATTTTCTCTGGTAACATTCATATTAATATTCTACGAGAAGCACCGGCCAACCATCAAGCTCTTCCTGATTATAACCCTACTTTCCCTAGTAACCACATATATTGCCCTCCACCCCTAAACGGCCCGGAGGGCACCAAGCTCCAACCCACGAGTCAACTCCAAGACCACGAACAGTGTTAGCAATAGAACTCAGGCACAAATTACCAATATACACCCACCAAGCGAGTACATAGCGGCCACGCCACCTATATCACCGCGCAGTACAGGAAACCCCTCTAGCCCATCAATTACTACTCACGAACCCTCATGCCACCCCCCTCGGAAGGCCACAGCCACCAAGCCCACGCCAAGAAGATACGCCATCACATATCCAGTGACAGAACGACTTCCCCAAGCCTCTGGATGGGGCTCAGCAGCTAAAGCCGTAGAATAAGCAAACACCACAAGCATCCCCCCTAAATAAATTAAGAACAAGACCAAGGACAAGAAAGACCCCCCACAGCTGACTAAAATCCCACACCCAACCCCCGCCACCAGGACTAACCCCAACGCGCCATAGTACGGTGTAGGGTTAGAAGCTACAGCAATCAGCCCTACAACCAGGGCCACCAACAGGAAACACAAATAAAGGGCCATAATTCCTACTCAGACTCTCACTAAGACCTGTGACTCGAAGAGCCACTGTTGTTTTCAACTATAGGAACCTTAATGACAAGCCTACGAAAAACGCACCCACTTATTAAGATCGCAAACGACGCACTTGTTGACCTACCAACGCCCCCTAACATTTCAGTATGATGAAACTTTGGCTCTCTCCTAGGGTTATGCCTTATTACCCAAATCTTAACTGGGTTGTTCCTAGCCATACATTACACCTCAGACATCACAACTGCCTTTTCATCGGTAATGCACATTTGCCGCGACGTGAACTATGGCTGATTAATCCGCAACATCCATGCAAACGGAGCATCATTCTTCTTCGTGTGCCTATATATTCACATCGCCCGGGGACTCTACTACGGATCCTACCTGTACAAAGAGACCTGAAATCTAGGGGTCGTTCTATTTCTGCTAGTAATAATGACAGCCTTTGTGGGCTACGTTCTTCCTTGAGGACAAATATCGTTTTGGGGTGCCACAGTAATTACCAACCTCCTCTCAGCGGTACCCTATGTGGGAAACACCCTAGTTCAATGAATTTGAGGTGGATTCTCCGTGGACAACGCAACACTGACCCGGTTTTTCGCCTTCCACTTCCTACTGCCCTTTATCATTGCTGCGGTAACCATCCTCCACCTTTTATTCTTGCACGAAACAGGGTCAAATAACCCCATTGGACTAAACTCCAACACAGACAAAATTTCCTTTCATCCCTACTTTTCATATAAGGATATCCTAGGTTTTGTAGCTATACTCATCTTATTGACCACACTGGCCCTGTTTTCTCCTAATCTTTTAGGGGACCCAGAAAACTTTACCCCAGCAAACCCGCTAGTCACCCCTCCCCACATCAAACCGGAATGGTACTTCCTTTTCGCATACGCCATCCTACGATCAATTCCCAATAAGCTAGGAGGGGTTCTTGCCTTACTGTTCTCCATCCTGGTCCTACTGGTGGTCCCAACCCTACACACATCAAAACAACGAGGACTAACCTTCCGTCCCCTCACTCAAATTCTATTCTGAACACTTGTAGCGGATATATTGATTCTAACCTGAATCGGGGGGATACCAGTAGAGCACCCGTTCATCATTATTGGACAAATCGCATCAGCCCTTTACTTCGCATTGTTCCTAATCCTATTCCCACTAGCCGGATATTTGGAGAATAAAATGTTTGGATGAACTTGCTCTAGTAGCTTAGCCATAAAGCACCGGTCTTGTAAACCGGAGACCGGGGGTTCAACCCCCCCCTAGTGCCAGAAAAGAGAGATTTTAACTCACACCCCTGACCCCCAAAGCCAGGATTCTAAACTAAACTATTTTCTGCCGCGCGCCCAACTAACATAGCCTATAAAACATACCGACCATGTCAAAGGACATGTGTCGGTATTTTGCCCGAACTGGCATGTAGTACATACTATGCTTAATCACCATTCATCTATATTAAACATAAAGCAGGTAATGGGTATTATTATTTTAACATTCAAGTGAGAGACCACCAACCAGCTTAAGCAGGAATACAATATTAATGATAGAACCAGGGACACAACACCAAGGGTCATTATTAGTGAATTATTCCTGGTATCTGATTAGGAATCTCAGGCTCATCGCTAAAAGAACCACTAACAACCTAGTAGTAAACGGCATCTGATTAGTCAGATGTGTTAATCATCCGATTCATTACCCCACATGCCTGGCGTTCTTTTATATGCAAGGGGTGAATTTTTTCTGGTTTCCCTTCACTGACATTTCAGAGTGCAGGGCTCAAATGATAATTAAGGTGGTACATTTTCCTTGTATGTGATAAAGTAAATGAATTATCGAAAGACATAACTTAAGATTCACTCACTTATAATTCATGTACATAACGTATCTGCACTTTCCTCTATTATCTCTACTTTCACCCCCGGTTTTCGCGCGACAAACCCCCTTACCCCCTTAACGCCCCGAAAGTCCTGTTTATCCTTGTCAAACCCCTAAACCAAGGAGGACCTAAGAACGTGTTAAACCAAGCTAGTTGAGGTATTGGCTATTGGGGTGCACATTTTGCACGGTGTATATATATATATACTATGGTGTGCACATACACCATGGTATTTTGTACGCCATAATATTTATATATATATATATATATATATCACTTACCCCAAAATTTTACAAATTTTACTAGCCTGACTACCCCTGCCAAAGTCCAACAAGGAAAACTCGGCACCGAGTGCCCTAATCTTTTAA